TCAAAGTTTCATGATTACCTTATCTCACGCGAATCGTTTACCTGTAACTATTCAATATCCTTATGAAAAATCGATCACATCAGAGCGTTTCCGCGGTCGAATCCACTTTGAATTTGATAAATGCATTGCTTGTGAAGTATGTGTTCGTGTATGCCCCATAGATCTACCCGTTGTTGATTGGAGATTGGAAACAGATATTAGAAAGAAACGATTGCTTAATTATAGTATTGATTTCGGAATCTGTATATTTTGTGGTAACTGCGTCGAGTATTGTCCAACAAACTGTTTATCAATGACTGAAGAATATGAACTTTCTACTTACAATCGTCACGAATTGAATTATAATCAAATTGCTTTGGGTCGGTTACCAATGTCAGTAATTGGAGATTACACAATTCGAACAATTATGAATTCGACTCAAATAAAAATAGCCACGGATAACCCCCTTGATTCAAGAACGATTACCAATTACTAAGATTCCGTTTTGATCTAAAGAAGCGAAGTTTCTTTCATTTTGGTTGGTTAGTAACTACAAAACATAACTATTGATTGGTGAGAATCACGGCTTGATTTGAATTTAGAATAGATTCATATATTCGTGATGATTTCGAAATATCAAATTTCAACTACTCTTTCGGATACAAAAGCGGGATTGGTCCAATAACTGTATCTACATCAATCCACACCACATTAAGATTCAATTCAATTAGGCATATACAAGAAAAAAAAAAAAAGAAAGATAGGGTAACCTCTTTTTTCCTGGCCCAGTCAGTAAGGTCATGAAAATGAAATATTTCAACTTATTTATCTCTTATTTTACACATAATGGATTTACCTGGATCAATACATGATATTCTTTTAGTATTTCTAGGATCAGGTCTTATATTAGGAGGCCTAGGGGTGGTATTACTTACCAATCCAATTTATTCTGCCTTTTCATTAGGATTGGTTCTTGTTTGTATATCCTTATTCCATATTCCATCTAACTCCTATTTTGTAGCTGCTGCACAGCTCCTTATTTACGTGGGAGCCGTAAATGTCTTAATCGTATTTGCTGTGATGTTCATGAATGGTTCAGAATATTACAAGGATTTATATCTTTGGACAGTTGGAGATGGAGTTACTTCACTGGTTTGTACAAGTATTCTTTTTTCACTAATTACTACTATCTCAGATACGTCATGGTACGGGATTATTTGGACTACAAGATCAAACCAGATTATAGAGCAGGACCTGACAAGTAACGTTCAACAAATTGGAATTCATTTATCAACAGATTTTTATCTTCCATTTGAACTCATTTCTATAATTCTTTTAGTTGCTTTGATAGGTGCAATTGCTATGGCTCGTCAGTAATAAATACTTAGAATTAGAAATCCAAAATAAAATAAAATAAATAAGGCCGTGTTTTGTTCTGTGTTATTATTATGACATCAATTTCCCTTCAGTTCCATTTTGATATTCTATTGTTCATATATTAAATTGAATGGGTTTGAGTTCGATCCATTACTAATACCTTCCTTTTTTCCGTACTTGTTATATTCTAGTCAATCAAATCGGTTAAATTGTATTGTTGTTCATATTGAAATCAATCTCAATTGATGAGGAGTTGGTCAATGATGACCGAGCATGTACTTATTTTGAGTGCCTATTTATTTTCTATCGGTATTTATGGATTGATCACAAGCCGAAACATGGTTAGAGCACTTATGTGTCTTGAGCTTATACTGAATGCGGTTAATCTAAATCTCGTAACATTTTCTGATTTATTTGATAGTCGACAATTAAAAGGAGACATTTTCTCGATCTTTGTTATAGCTATTGCAGCCGCTGAAGCAGCTATTGGGCCAGCTATTGTTTCGTCGATCTATCGTAACAGAAAATCAACTCGTATCAATCAATCGAATTTGTTGAATAAATAGTCGTAATGATATAAATAAAGACAGATATATAGAATATTTACCAATTAGAATTAGCGTGTCGTGTATAACTCGTATGACCATGTTTGCTGAAACGTAATAAATCAAAGTATCTTGGACCTCTCTCATTCTCATGACCAGATCCAGAAGTAGATTGATTATTCAATTAAAAAAAATTCTGGTAAACCACTGATTCGTCTGGTGTCTACAATATATGATTCAGTTACTACTGATTTTACCAGATCGAAAATTGATAACGTTCAAAAAATTGATAGATCCAATGTCACATTCAGTAAAGATTTATGATACATGTATAGGGTGTACTCAATGTGTACGAGCCTGCCCCACAGATGTATTGGAAATGATACCTTGGGACGGATGTAAAGCTAAGCAAATTGCTCCTGCTCCAAGAACAGAGGACTGTGTAGGTTGTAAGAGATGTGAATCTGCTTGTCCAACGGATTTCTTGAGTGTCCGGGTTTATTTATGGCATGAGACAACTCGTAGCATGGGTCTGGCTTATTGATACGTTTCACAAAATTCTACTTAAATCCATTTAATTCCTCTTTACCGACAAAAAC